ACAGAATTGATCTTATTGAGAAATCGATGTCTTACTCCATGGATTCGAGGGAACAAGAGAACAATAGCCTGACAAATATTTTGTTCGGTCCGATTCAGGTGCCAATTCAGGTACCAAATAGAACCCATCATTGGTTTGATCATTGATAAGGTGAATACCCAGGCCCTTCAATGCTAGGCATAATGAGGATAAGGACCTCAAAATAACCTCTTTTCGTCCTATGAACTTTAAGGTGTATGAAGTATCATATTTGACTCTTGGGGCGGATTGATAGAGACTCCATTTAACTTAGGTTGATCTAGGCCGGAGGCAGACCTACGTCAGGGTAACCCTTCTTTGAAACACTTTGGTATTGCTCCCGGATCAGAATTCAAATAATGAATCCGAGCACATGGAGCCATCTCGTTATCTTCCTGTCAAGAAAAAATATGGTAGACTAGCCGATCTTTTTATCAGTTAATGAAAGAGCCCAATGCAAAAAAAAACGCATGTTGGGTCTTTGAAACAGTTCGAATCATTTCGATAATAATAAGTTTGATCTGTTTTACCGAGAAGGTCTACGGTTCGAGTCCGTATAGCCCTATACATTTTTGTATTCATTTCCTAATTAGTGCGTGTGACCGGCCGGTTGATTGTTCCATAGAAATGGAATCATTCCCACAGGATCACGGAGATCCCTCGGGGCTTGAAAACAATAATTTATTCCAATGGATCCAATCGGATCGGTATTTTCAAATCTCGGATAAACAAACCCATTCTTCTTCATTAATCTTCGTCTGTGAATGACATACGGCCTTTTTCCTCTTTTATTTGTCCATGATCCAAGATTTAGTGATACACCTTTGCTTTGGTATACCCAAGTCAATTTATGAAGTCAAAATCATAACATGAGCCTGGCTCAAGAAAAACTCCAACCTGACCCAACCAAATCAAATCCAAATTCAATCTAATAGTAAGTCACATTATCTAGAACCTATTCTTGTTCTTGTATTTGTAGAAAAGCCAGAGTTTCAAAAACGAAGCTCTTTGGTAAGTTTCATTGTACAATAGGCTTTTCTTTGTATAACCGGCTTAGCAAAGCAAGTCGTCATTTTTCTGTACAATACTTAAACTTATAACTTCTTTTTTTTTATTCCAATTTACCCAATCCAATTTGTTCATCATTCCAATTCTACCAATGCAGACTTTATCTAAAAAGATTAGGGCCCATTTGAACTTGGATGAGTTAGGAATCCCCCGACGTATCGCCTTTTGGCAGAACAACAATCCCAATTCATTGTTTTAGAGACAATGAATTGGTCCTAAATGTATCAACGCACCCTCTTCTATTTCTATGTTCTATGAGTTGGTTTTGGGATGGGGAGATTTTGTCTATCGAATCGTTCGACAACGCATGATTCCATTCGAAGTATCTTCTGTAAATCATTTACGATTCAGCCGACTCTACCATTAAACTATGCCCCATTTTGTAGGTTTGCTTCAAAAGAAACGTTTTTTGTTGTCACGAAACCTAACTCGTTGGTTGGTCCTGCTAGGTGTTATTATTACATTAAATAAATAAGTATTTCGAGTCATTCCAAATCACGATCTTTAGTCCTAGAAATGGGTCTGAAATGATTCTTTCAAGACTTCTAACTCGGGGGTAAAGCCGGGGCCGGGGTAGTACAGGTCCAAAGTTTCCTAATTTGGGTATAGGAACCCACGAGTTTTTATATGGAAGGGTTCTTCACAATTCAATGGATTGAATCAAATCAATTAAGTATAAATCTGGGACAGGGAGAGAGAATCGAATCGGTCGATGCATTCCGTTTTCGTATCCGTATCAAATCAATAGAAACAATAATCCTCTATCCGGATCTTAATGAAAAGAATACACCAACACAGCCACGTAGAATATACCATAAATCCCGAGATGGAAATTCCTAGAAATTCTATTACATCTGACTACTGACTATATTCTAAATCACTAAGAAAAAAAAAAAGAGAGAGAGAGAAAAAATGGGCCAGACCTCCTCTTTGGCTCTATTATATTAATAGAATATTGAAATTCTTTATGTTTAATCTTATTTGAATAATATTGTTTGAATATTATTTCACTTTCAATTCATATTATTTAAAATATTCTTTCAAAAAAATTCCTTAATTCCTTTTTTTGTTTGATAGAAAACCCGAGGCAAGGTAGGAGAGAGTTTGATTTGTATAATAGCATTATATGTCTACACCATATCTAAATAGAATCGAAGTAAGTGTAAGTGGGATTCCATTGGATGAATCTTGAGACGATACATGACCCACAACAAGTAAACAAACGAAACTATGTGGTTTGATCAAAATTGTTGTTTCGACTAATGTAGTTATGGATGAATTGAGAATTCCAATTTGAATCAACTAATTCGGTATATTCCACATTAATAGGAGTGCTTCTATGTTTCTGCTTCACGAATATGATATTTTCTGGGCATTTCTAATAATATCAAGTGTTATTCCTATTTTGGCATTT